TATGGTAGGACATAAATTGGGAGAATTTTCACCGACTCTAAATTTCCGGGGACATGCGAAAAATGATAATAGATCTCGGCGTTAATAATTTATTAATTCTAATTAATAAATAATAAAAATAATAAAAGTGAATATAGATGCTTATCGTTTATTAATGAGAGGTGAACCTTATAATTATGGAGAAAAAGAACAGAAAGCCGAACCAATATACAGAAGTAGCCGCTTCAAGCCAACATATATGTATTTCTGCTCACAAAGCGAGAAGAATAATTGATCAAATTCGTGGGCGTTCCTATGAAGAAACACTTATGATCCTAGAACTCATGCCTTATCGAGCATGTTATGACATTTTAAAATTGGTTTATTCTGCAGCAGCAAACGCTAATCACAATAAAGGTTTGAATGAAACAAGTTTAATCATTAGTAAAGCGGAAGTCAACGAGGGTACGACTGTGAAAAAATTAAAACCCCGAGCTCGAGGACGGAGTTATCCGATAAGAAGATCTACCTGTCATATAACTATTGTGTTAAAAGATATATCTGTAGATGAACAGATGAACAACTCGAATATAGATAAAAGGAAAAAGCAGCTGAGGAATATTTAAAGAAAGAATATTCCATATTAGAAAAACTACAAATACGCTATATTATTTTATGCTTAAAAAAATCCGAACGAATAAAAAAAAACACATCGATATGATGTTTCACGATATATATAGTAGTGGAGGACTATGGGACAAAAAATAAATCCACTTGGTTTCAGACTGGGCGCAACCCAAGGGCATCATTCTATTTGGTTTGCACAACCCAAAAATTATTCCGAAGATCTACAAGAAGATCAAAAAATACGAGATTGTATCAAAAATTATGTACAAAAAAATCTGAAAATATCCTCTAATGTCGAGGGAATTGCACGTATAGAGATTCAAAAACGAATCGATTTGATTCAAGTGATAATCTATATGGGATTCCCCAAGTTATTAATAGAAGAAAGGACTCGAAAAATCGAAGAATTACAATTCAATGTACAAAAAGAACTCAATTGTGTAAACCGAAAACTCAACATTGCTATTACAAGAATTGTAAACCCTTATGGGCACCCCAATATTCTTGCGGAATTTATAGCCGGGCAATTAAAAAATAGAGTTTCATTTCGGAAAGCAATGAAAAAAGCTATTGAATTAACTGAACAAGCAGGTACAAAAGGAATTCAAGTACAAATTGCAGGTCGTATCGACGGAAAAGAAATTGCACGTGTCGAATGGATCAGAGAAGGTAGGGTTCCTCTACAAACCATTCGAGCCAAAATAGACTATTGCTCCTACGCAGTTCGAACTATCTATGGGGTATTAGGTATCAAAATTTGGATATTTCTAGACGAAGAATAATAAACATTTACTTAACTTGTATTTAGTTCTATTTCTATTTAATGATAAAAAAATGAACAATTCTATAAGATTGAATAAAAATTCAATTAATCATTTGATATAATTGCTATGCTTAGTGTGTGACTCGTTGGTTTTTCTATTAGGATTAGGATTCAAAAAAATGGAATAACTCGTAGTACGAACTAATAACTATAGAACTAATAACCAACTCATCGCTTCGCATTATCTGGATATAAAGAAAGAGCCAGTCAAAATATGATATATATGATATAGATATATAGGATATATATATAAGTCATATCATTGTAGCAACTGAAATCTTTTTTGCAAAAAAAAAAAAGAAAAACCAATCTGATTATTGGTTGTAAAGCAAGAAAAGGATACAGATAAATGGAAAGGTGAGAGAAAGATAGAAAAAGAATACCAACGATATACGATTCCAATATGTACGGTCTATGAGTCATCTCATAAAAAAGAATGTAATAAAGCATCAATACTGATTGATCCCTAATTAGACAAATACGTGGATAGAACCACAAATAAAGAGCCCCGAGCCAATAAAGACTGAGAAGGTTGACTCAAAAATTTCATTAGGAGCTCCGTTGTAGAATTCAGACCTAATCATTACTCAAGAGGTGGTGGGAACGACAGAACCTGTGAATGCATAAGATTCTATTGAAAAGGAATCCTAATGATTCAGTAGGTAGGATGGCGGAACGAACCAAATTTTTTTTTTGAAAGATTGTGTTGTCATAGACTAATTTTACAACTGAATGTTGAAAGAGTAAATATTCGCCCGCGAATTTTTTTTTAGAAGGTTGAATAAATTCGATATGATAAGAAAGAGCAAAATAAAATAAAGATTCATTATAACATTAAATAGAATACGTGGTTAATTATATATAAAATCAAAAGATAAAAAAAGAATTATATTATTCTATATAAATAAATGAAATTTTAAAGAATACCCCAATGTCAGTATATTATTCACCATATATTTGATTTTTAATCGTTTAATTCGCGAGGAGCTGGATGAGAAGAAATTCTCATGTCCAGTTCTGTAGTAGAGATGGATGGAATTGATAAACAACCATCAACTATAACCCCAAAAGAACTAGATTCCGTAAACAACATAGAGGAAGAATGAAAGGAATATCTTATCGAGGTAATTGTATTTGCTTTGGTAGATATGCTCTTCAAGCACTTGAACCCGCTTGGATCACGTCTAGACAAATAGAAGCGGGGCGTCGCGCAATGACACGAAACGCACGCCGCGGTGGAAAAATATGGGTACGTATATTTCCAGACAAACCAGTTACAGTAAGACCGACCGAAACGCGTATGGGTTCGGGGAAAGGATCTCCCGAATATTGGGTAGCTGTTGTTAAACCCGGAAGAATACTTTATGAAATGAGCGGAGTGGCAGAAAATATAGCCAGAAGGGCTATTTCAATAGCGGCATCAAAAATGCCTATACGAACTCAATTCATTCTTTCGGTATAGGATAGAAATGTAAAACAAAAGAAAATAATTTTTTTGATAAAAAAAAAAAACAATTGTAGGTTTCTTGTTTTGAACAAACAATATTTCTTTTTTTTTTTCACCCTTTACATACAAAATCAATAAAAAAAGATATGATTCAACCTCAAACCTATTTGAATGTAGCCGATAACAGCGGGGCTCGAGAATTGATGTGTATTCGAATCATAGGAGCTAGTAATCGACGATATGCTCATATTGGTGACGTTATTGTTGCTGTAATCAAAGAAGCAGTGCCAAATACACCTCTAGAAAGATCAGAAGTGATCCGAGCTGTAATTGTACGTACTTGTAAAGAACTCAAACGCGACAACGGTATGATAATACGATATGATGACAACGCTGCAGTTGTTATTGATCAAGAAGGAAATCCAAAGGGAACCCGAATTTTTGGCGCGATCCCCCGGGAATTAAGACAGTTAAATTTTACTAAAATAGTTTCATTAGCACCCGAAGTATTATAAGGGAATACCATGATATAGTTTATAATATTTGAATGAAATGGATTACTTTAAGAAATGGATTACTTTAAATTAGTAGATTGTTTGTATATCACGTATATACCTTTTATAATTCAAAAATATTTATGAATTTAGAAAAAAAAAAAAAAGAAATAGAGCATGTTGATTATATCAAAATTCGGGGGCAACAATAATCTTAGTTTATCATGAGTAAAGACACTATTGCTGACATAATAACCTCTATACGCAATGCTGACATGAATGAAAAAAGAACAGTTCGAATACCATCTACTAATATCACTGAAAATATTGTTAAAATCCTTTTACGAGAAGGTTTTATTGAAAACGTGAGAAAACATCAGGAAAGCAATAATTTTTTTTTGGTTTTAACCCTACGACATAGAAGAAATAGGAAAGGACCATATAGAACTGTTTTAAATTTAAAACGGATCAGTCGGCCCGGCCTACGAATCTATTCTAACTATCAACGAATTCCGAGAATTTTAGGCGGAATGGGGATTGTAATTCTTTCTACTTCTCGAGGGATAATGACAGACCGAGAGGCTCGAATAGAAAGAATCGGCGGGGAAATTTTGTGTTATATATGGTAATCTTTCTGATAGCCAAATCATATGCGAAATTTTCATATTTGTGAAAAAAAAAGAGTAATTAAGGTAGGTTTATAATATTATGCCTCTTTAATTAGTTGATGTTTCAAAGCCGTTTTACCTGGAATGCAAGAGAAAGAACAAAAACAGATTTGCGAAGGTTTAATTACTGAGCTACGTCCCAATGGTATGTATGTTTCGAGTTCGTTTAGATAACAAAAATCCGATTCTAGGTTTTGCTTCGGGAAAGGTTCAACGTAATTTTATACATATACTCCCTATAAATTACCAAAATTATGGTAAGTTCTTATGATTCAACTAAAGGGAATATAATTTGAATATTATATTCAGTATATTCAAAAGTAAAGACTCAAATAATTGGGTGGTTTTTTGATTTCAACATTCTTTCGTATGGATACAATTCGAAGTTAAAAATTTTAAGAAATTTATTTTCTTCCAATTAAATTAAGTAGATTCAGAATTAAGAAAAGGAGTGACAAATATGAAAATAAGGGCCTCCGTTCGTAAAATTTGTGAAAAATGTCGATTGATCCGTAGGCGGGGACGAATTATAGTAATTTGTTCCAACCCGAGACATAAACAAAGGCAAGGGTAATTGTTTTAAATCAAAAAGGACTCCCGAAATCTAAAGGACCTGATATACAGATGTACAAAAAAATCAGTAAAAAAAACCAGGATCCGTTTTGACATGAAATGGATATATCCATATATCTCTGACTTATATTTATGAGATGATAAAATATGGCAAAACCTATACCAAAAATTGGTTCACGTAGAAATAGACGTATTGGTTCACGTAAGAATGCGCGTAGAATCCCAAAGGGAGTTATTCATGTTCAAGCAAGTTTCAACAATACCATTGTGACTGTTACAGATGTACGGGGGCGAGTAATTTCTTGGTCCTCCGCCGGTAGTTGTGGATTCAAGGGTACAAGAAGAGGAACACCATTTGCCGCTCAAACCGCAGCGGGAAATGCTATTCG